AAAGTCTTCTTCACAATATACATACTATGACTGACTAGTCATACGGTACAAGGAATTCTCTAAATATGTTAGAAAAAGACTGGAAAGAAGCAAAGGTCTTTCCATAATTTTTTTATTATACAGAATAGAATTACATAATTTATCAACCAAAATTTAGTTCTTTTTACGAGCTTAATATGTTGATAAATCCGCGTACCTAGAAATTCATTTCGGACAGTTGAACCTTCTCAAATTGTTTCTTTTTAAGAACCAAAAAGATTTGTGCCAAAATAATAGATGCCAAGAAGAACAAGAGACCTTGGACACGTAACGGATCTTGAAGCACTATTTCTGCATCCCCCTGACCAAATCCACCCACATTAGGATTACTCGTTAACGGTTGATCAAGTTTGATAGATTCACCCTCTGAAACAAGAAGTTCTGGTCCTGGAGGTATGATATCAATCACTTCACGTCCATCCGATGCATCCACTATTGTTATTTCGTATCCCCCCTTTTCTTTTCGTATAATTTTGTTTACTATACCCGCTGCTGTAGCATTATAAACATTATTATTACTCTTGCTCCCGTCGGGATAAATCTGACCCCTTCCCCTGTTCCCACCTACGTATATGGGATATTTTAAGAAGTGAACATCTCTCTTAGTAGCGGGATCTGGAGAAAGAATAGGAAAGGTAATTTCACTATATTTCTGACCAGGAACAGGGCCTACCACAAGAATATTTTTTTTTGTGGGACGATAGCTTTGAAAAGACAGATTACCTATCTTTTCTTTAATCTCGGGCGAAATACGATCTGGAGGGGCCAATTCAAAACCCTCCGGTAAAATAAGAACAGCCCCCACATTCAAAGCCCCCTTTTTACCATTAGCAAGAACTTGTTTCACTTGCTTATCATAAGGAATTCGAACAACTGCTTCAAATACAGTATCTGGAAGTACCGCTTGTGGAACCTCAATATCTACGGGCTTATTAGCTAAATGGCAATTGGCACATACAATACGGCCGGTAGCTTCTCGCGGATTTTCATAACCCTGCTGGGCAAAAATGGGATATGCATTTGAAATGGGTGCTCGAGTTATTATATATATCATGAGCAATACGGAAATGGATCGAGTAATCTCTTCCTTTATCCAAGAAAAAGCATTTCTGGTTTGCATGGTCCAATAATTGATCCTGAAAATTTCTACAATAAGATTAGGTAGGTTACTGGTATTAGTTCCCTATCCATGATTCTGCTATTTACTGAAATCATTTTCCTAGAATATAAGAAGAATACGAGTAGAAAGAAAAAGAATAAGTGAATTTTGGAATGTTTAGCTTTTATATACAAAAAAAACAAACTTGATAATTGGATCAGTGGATCGTTTTTTCACTCATTCATTGAATGATAAATCACTACAAGCGACGGAGATACGCGATTTAAATAACAGAAAATCCAATATTTAAAAATTGTATCTAAAATGACTGGAAAAGTGGAAACAAGACCAGATATAATTTGATCATTCTGAGTAAATCCAAAATCCTTATAGACAGAACCAATCATTAGTTCCCAACCATGAGTCGAATGGAATCCTATACATAAATCAGTTAATAAAAGAATAGAAAAAGCTTTTATTGTGTCACTTAAGTTATATAGGAATTCTTGAACCCAAGAGTTAAGAATAATGAGTTCTTTATTACCCAGAATAGAATAACCACTTAGAAAAAGGAAACAGATTATATTTGTCGAGAAGTGCAAAATCGTATGGATATGATCTTGGTTGTGCGTCTTGATCAATTGGATGGTTTCCTTGTAGATTCCGATACGAAGGTTTTGTAAACGTGTTTCCGGGTATTCCTTTAGCATTTCATCCAAGAGGAACAGTTCCTCGAATTCTATGAATTTTTTAAAAATACTTTTTTCTTGAATGAGATCCAAGACAATTTCGGATTGTTTAGTATTCCACCAATTAGTAACCCAAGATTCCAGACTTTTCTTAAATGTAAAAGAGATGCACCAGGGCAAAAAGACTATAGATGTAAGACATAGAAGGGGAATGAATGCTTTCTTTTTTGCCATTTTTCCTCTTTACTGAACTCAGCTTCATCTCATTTGTCAACTCTATATGATAATAATTTTTCTATTAAGCATAAGTTCTATTACAAGTCATAGAGCCTATATATAAATTGATAATCTATTCCCACTTTTTTTTTAGTTCGGAAGTTAGTTCTTGCCTTGAATTAAAAAAAAGAATACAGAAATCAAATAAGAAAACGAAAGATTCCACTGCCAATTCGAATGAAGAAAAAAATCTTGTTTCAAAAGCTATCAATTAAAAATAGAAAAATTTCTTTTTCGAAATTTGTTTATCAAAATATTTCCATTGGTACACGCAAGAATATGGACAAGTCCCAGGCTTTTTGTATAACTTTGGCTGAAGTCCTATAATAATCATCAATAGGAGTCAGGGGAATGGCCCCCTGTTCTCTGGTTTGCATATAAAGGACACCACTACGATACTGACTTTCTTTTTTAGACCTACTATCTTTTTTAGTTTCGATTTGACTGTGTATTATGAGGGACTGAATATCGTCCATACGGACTCGGATAAAAATACGACGATTTTTTCCAGGAAATCCGTAACGAAAAAAAGACACCATTCCATTTTTTTTATCAAAAAAATCATAACCACTACCCACATTCCAAAAAATTAGAAGCCACCAAGAAAAACTTAGAAAGAGACCCGCGGTTCCATAGATAGTCATCGTGACCCCTTGTGGCAAAAAAGGAACTAGCTCAGGCTCAAACTCAGACGAAATGAAAGATAAAAAATGCCTACCATAAAAACTGGAAGCTGAAATCAATAACACCCCTAATGAACCTAAAAGAATGAAAGAAGCCCAGAAGAAATCGCTTGGTTTTCGACACCCCTTTACAAAGTCGATCCATCCGTCTTCTGAGCGCCAAGCATGTTTTGACTCCCCAATCATATTTAATCCTCCTTATTAAGGCTTATATGATATTAGTATTTTCCTTTTCTTTTGTTTTTTTTAATGGAATAGTTAAAATGGAATAGGATAACAAATCCAAGCAAATGAATTTGACTTTATCTAAAAAAATATATGAGATTTGTCCCTACTGCCCATATCTAAAAAATCTTGTTTTTTTGAACATGAAGAAATAAAGAAGCCATTGCAATTGCCGGAAATACTAGGCCCACTAAAGGCACAAAAACGGAAGGTAAGTTTATCATAAAATGGGTACCTCGATTTAATATTTGTACCTGTTATTGTTTTTTTTATTGTTATATTAATTTCATATTTTGATTATTCTTATATTGTAATAAAGATAGTCTATAATCACTAGAATTCATATAGACTTATACTAAGTATATTTCAAAAATGATACTAAGTATAGCTAAATGAATATAGATATAGATAATAAATATCTATTCTATACTCTATAGATTGGGTATACATAGTAAGTATAGAATATAATAAATCAATAATACAAAGAAAAAAATGAAATTATTAATAAAGAATAGAATCAAACGTACAAATAGAATCTAATAATAAAGATAAGGAATGTAGAACTAAATAACTGGATGAATTTCGCCCTCTATTTCTACAAGAAACATGTGTATGATAATACACCTTTTTATTATTCTTAGTCTTTTTCTATTATTATCTTATTACTTTTCTCTTGTGTGTTCTAATTTTATTTTTGTCTCAAAATTTATTTTTTTTTTAATTCAAAATGAAAAAAAAAAATTAAAAAAGAATTTTAGGTTCTGCTTGATTTTTCATTTTGAGGCAAAGGAAAGAAAGCATGGAGCTGAAATAACTCACTTAGAACCTCCTTTAAAGGATTACGTGGTACGATTGAATCAAATAAGCCCTTTTGGAATAAAAATTCAGCCGATTGTGAACCTTCAGGTACTTCCTTATTCAACGTTTGTTCAATTACTCTTTTACCCGCAAATGCAATGTAAGCATTTGGTTCGGCAATAATGATATCCCCCAACATGCCAAAACTAGCTGTGACCCCCCCAGTAGTAGGAGATGTAAGGATCGATACATAGAATAACTTTTGATTGATTTGATAATCATATAAAGCACAAGAGATTTTAGCCATTTGCATCAAGCTCAAACTTCCTTCTTGCATACGCGCCCCTCCGGACGCACATACTAGAATAAGAGGTAAAAATTGATTGGTAGCATATTCGATCAACCGAGTTATTTTCTCACCCACTACGGATCCCATACTACCCCCCATAAACTGAAAATCCATAATACCCATTGCTACAGGAATACCGTTTAGTTGACCTGTACCTGTTTGAACAGCCTCCGGTAATCCTGTCGTTTTTTGATAAGAATCAATACGATTTTGATAAGGTTCCTCCTCCGAATGAAATTCAATGGGATCCAGAGAAACCATGTCTTCATCCATCGGATTCCAAGTACCTGGATCAATCAAAAGTTCGATTCTATCTGAACTGCTCATTTTCAAATGAGATCCACAGTGTTCACAAATATTCATTTTTGATTTCATAAATTTCTTATAATTTAATCCATAACAATTTTCGCATTCCATCCACAAATGCTTGTATTTTTGAGTATCATCGAGATCAGTAGAACTTTCTCTTTTAGTAAAATCACTATCGTTTGTTTCATTTGTGTTAATTATTATACTAGTACTCTTGCTTTCACTACTATTTCCGCCCTTACCACAAATGTAACTATTAAAGTCACTGTCATTGTATTTGTCACTATCACCTAAAATGTAACTATCAATACAGATGTGAGAACGAAGATAACTCTCAATGCAACTATTAATGTTATTATTCCAAATATATTTAGTATCATACATGTAATGATCATCATCACTCTTAGAGCCACTCTTCAAATAGCTAGAATTCTTATAACTAGAAAAAAAACTTTCTGGTTCATTTAGAAAAGAATGATCATTGTCAATCTCAAAAATTGGATTTTCAATAGCAAAATAGATGGAAAAACTTTGTCTATTACTATCCCTAACTAAAAAAGTTTTATCAGATAGTAAATTCCGGATGTTCCTGACACCTATTAAATAATCAACATTGCTGTAACTAGAATTCTCGCTATTATTCCAACTATGAATGTTTTTATCCATATCAGTTAAAATTGGGAGGTCTTCACTTACATTGGTATTTTCAATAGGATCAAAACTATCTATTGATTTACTTAACCCACACCTGTATTTTAACTTCCTATTAAACAGCATAGAATTGAACCACAATTTTTCCATAGAGCTTTTTTCCTCTATTTACATGAAAATAGAATAGATGAATAGTCATTCGATGAAAAATCATATTAATATTTTCTTTTTAATATGATATCTCATTTATTTACTATCAATAATGAAATTTTATGAAATATAAAAAGTGAAATATAAAAAGTATATATCACTAGGATTAATAACTGATAATAATAACGAGCGAGTGGGTATTCAAAAAAAATGATTCTTTTTTTTTTCGTGAAAAACCAGAGTATTTTTTCACTATATATGTCACTATATGTGCTGGAATTTTTTTCCATTCTACTTTATTTTTTTTATAGAAAAAAAGATTCGAATAGAAAATAATATATTAAATATTCTAAACTAAAAATAAGAATGTTTTTTTCGAATAGAAAAAATATATTAAAAAATCTAAAAATAAGAATATTCTAAAAATTAGAATATTTATAAAATTTGATTTTCAATGATTCTTTTTTTGAAATGAATGAAAAAATAAAAAAACCTCATAGGGGGTACTGTATTTATGGACGGACCCAATTACTTCATTGAGTCATTATTAATTTCCTTTTTCCTATATTATATCTTCTAGATATATCTTCTACCTCTATCCATTTTTTGTATTTTATTTTCCTTTTGAAGATCGATAAAAATCGATTTTTGTGGTTATAGAAAACAGCATTCTATGTCAATAACAAGAAATATAAAATTAGGTATGAATAGAACAAGAGAGCGGGGGGGATAAAAGAGAAAAGAGTTCTATAAATCTATATAGAAGTTATCCACACCCTCTTAAATTTAATTAATTGAATTTCGTTTGTTGATTAGGGCAAAGTTCCATAAAAACACCTGCCTTTTTTGAAATATCCTGAACAGTTCCTGTAGGTTGAGCGCCTTGTTCAAGGAAATTTAGAATAACAGGAATATTTATATAGGTTTGATTCTTTATTGGATCATAAAAACCCACTTTCTGAAGATCTCTTCCCTCTCTTCGGGATCGAACATCAATTGCAACGATTCGATAAACGGCTCATTGGGATAGATATAGATGAACAATATACCCCCCCTCGAAACGTATAAGAAGTTTTCTCCTCGTACGGCTCGATCAAATTAAAAATTATGTCGTCTATGTATAAAAATCTGATGTCAAATAGATCAATAAAATCAGCAAATCAATTAGACTATGATTTCCGTTTTTTCTTATTCTTTTTCTTTCTGAAAAAAAAAAAAGAATAACTCTTCGTATTCGCAATCTCATACCTCAATTTGGATAACTCTCAAATAACTCAAATGAAAAGAAAGCCTTTAGGTATTTCATTTATTGAGCGGTCTCTACCCCCCTTTTCTTTTTTGTCTTCTTTAGAATCGATTTGTTTTTCTTCATTTTAATAAGAATTGTTGAGACAAATTGAAAAAGGTATTTACTTGTTCCAAGATCCTTTAGCTTTTTCTTGAATCATTGGGTTTAGACATTACTTCGGGGATCTTTAATCGTTTCAAAAATGGCAGCAACAGACCCATTTTTTTTTCTTTCAAAGAATCATACAAATAGAAGGTGGATTCCCGCAGATACACTTTTTATCGAAATAGTTTTAGCAATTCCAATAAATTTGGAATTTTTTTGAACCTTGCTCGAATTGGATCCTTTCGATTTCTCTATCAAAAATTGACTTACGAAGTTGTTCTAACTTATTCAATTTCACTAACCTTAGATACTTGCCCCTGAAAAAAAAATAAACTCGAGCTCCATCATGTACTATTTACATCATCAATCCCTCTCCCGTCCCCCAAACAATGAGTTCTAGTGGAACAGAACAAACGATGTCGAGCCAAGAGCATCCCGATTTCTATAGAATAGATTCTATCTACTAGAAATAATGGCGGATGTAAGAATCCACAGCTAATCTAATCATGTCTTTCAAGTCGCACGTTGCTTTTTACCACAACGTTTCAAATTATATATGACTGGACAACAATTTAATTTCTAAAGTAAAGAAGTATAAAAAAACAAATTAACTCGATATTGTATGAATAAATTTTCTATTCTATTTTTAAAGTTTGTAAATAGAAAAAATGAATTTCTTCAAAAAAAAATAGAAAGAAGTATAAAATAATAAGAAATATATCAATATATTTCTTATAAAATTATCCACAATTATTACAATAAGATTACAATAAAAAAAAAGATTCGTTTTTGAATCTACATCTACATATTCTTAAGCGACTCGATTTACATTAGAGTCGAATGATTCAAAAAAAGAAAAGGTAATCTTTATTAGGATATACAATTTGTATTCAAATTGGTATATATATCATGAATAGATATGATCTGGGACGGAAGGATTCGAACCTCCGAATAACGGGACCAAAACCCGCTGCCTTACCGCTTGGCCACGCCCCATTTTCGATTCGACACTAATAAACACTATTATTGTTTGTTCGTCAATTCCAGTTCCAAATTTTTTCTATAGAAAAAATTGTTGCTAGGATTTTGATATGCATAGATATCGAATTAAACTGAATTTATTGATCATTACATAAAATTCAATTAAGATATTGTATGAAAGTAAGATTTCTTCGATGTTTTATTTCAGAATGAAAATATTTTGAACTGGATAAGTTCAAATCAAAAAAAAAAGTATTTGGGGGTCTGATTTTATTTGATTCTTTTTTTTTAGTTTTATTACTCATTTTTTAATATTCATTCATATCTATAATGAATATTTTTTCAAATTCATAAGAAATAAGAATTCAATATTTGAATTCTTTATATTTAAATTATTATCCATTTTTTTTATTATTTTCTATTTTATCTATAGATATTCCATATATATCTATATATATATTTATTCTATATATATTCTATATATATTTCTTTATAATTCTTTTCTTTTTTTGAATATTTAATTCTTATCTTAATAATAATTTATAATAAATCATATATATAATTAAATATATAAAAAAATACAATAAAAATGAAAATTCGAATTCAAAAAAAGCAAAAATACAATTAATTTTCTTAAAGAACAATATTTTTGTTATGCTTAATATCTTTAGCTTGGTCTGTATTTGTATTCACTCTGCCTTTTATTCAAGTAGTTTTGTCTTGGCGAAATTGCCCGAAGCCTACGCTTTTTTGAATCCAATTGTAGATATTATGCCAGTAATACCTTTACTCTTTTTTCTCTTAGCTTTTGTTTGGCAAGCTGCTGTAAGTTTTCGATGAGATCTTTAATTTGAATAATGTCCTAAATAAATTCAGAATGTATTCGAAAACAAAAATGTGCACATTTTAACAATTTATAAGATCAGATAAGTCTTACAGTGTGAATCCTTGATTCCAATATTGAAATTTTTGGATAGACAAGAAAAATCCGGACCATCTCATCATTTCCGTTTTTTCCATTAAGAAATCCTAATCCTATTAATAGATTTGAGTCCACCACCAATACCTAGATCTCGATTGTGGATATGAAAGAAAATTTTTGATAATAGTAATTATGGGTAATGGTAATAAAAGGCTCGACTCTTATCAAATTCCAAATTTTTTTTCTATTTCCTCGAAATCACTTCATTTCTTAGAAACGTAGTATCAAAGGAAACATAATGTGAAATAGAAGAGAATCTATTCTCTTTCTCGGTCGTTTTTTTTTTAATTATCTTGGAGATTTTGTAATGCTTACTCTAAAACTATTTGTTTACACGATAGTGATATTCTTTGTTTCTCTTTTCATCTTCGGATTCCTATCTAACGATCCAGGACGTAATCCAGGACGTGAAGAATAACAAAATCTTTTTTGTTTTATGTGTTTTCCCTACTTGTGCTGGATTTTTAAATATTTTTTGTTTTTCTATCTATTTTACATTTTTAACTAGTAAAAAAAAGTAAACAAAATTAAACAAACAAACAAGGAAGGAAAACAAAAAAAGAAGCTCCATCAGTTCAAAAGAAAAAAAATATCAAATCATCAATCAACGGAAACGGAAAGAGAGGGATTCGAACCCTCGGTACAAAAATTCGTACAACGGATTAGCAATCCGACGCTTTAGTCCACTCAGCCATCTCTCCCCAATTAAAAAAATAGAATTATTATGTTTATGTTACATCGCATAAACAAAAAGAACAAAAAGTAGGGATTGAAAAAGCCTTCTTTATATCTTTTTTGATATTTTATCTCTCTTTTTTTTCTATTTTTTTTTCTATTCATTATTCTATATTCTAATATATTAATATATATATTATTATATATATTATTCATTATGAAATATGGAATAATATCTATATTTAATATATTAGAATTCTATATTAGAATATAATATATATTTATTTGATTCTATTTTTTAGTTTGTTTTTTTATACTATACAGCCAGAGCCCAGCTAGGTACTGGCATGGCTCTTTTTTCCCATGAATCCTGGATAACAATGAATTATTTCAATGTATTTGATTTGAAAAAAAAACTTGTATTGTAATTAATTTAAACATGATCAAACATAAAAAAAAATGACTTTTTGATTCCTATGATATAGAACCAAAATGATATAAAATCAAAAAATCATTTTTTTTACTCCTTCTTTTGTTTTCGGGTAACGTATCTAAAAAAAATGAATGGAACTATGGATTCGTGCACAATGCATTTTTGTGTTATGAATTAAGTAATTTTGTCGAGATCTATCTGTCAAAATACCTTCAACAAAAACAAAATTCAAAAATGAGATTCGCCCCCTTTTCTTAATTTCATTAGG